CCCATTTATTTCTTATGGAATTAACTGATCAACTTGCTATCGGATATTTCTTTTCGATTCAGTACTTTTCAAAAAAGAATTTCGACATATTTATTAGGATTTATGATTATGAGAAGCAATCCCACTACTTCTGATCCTGTGGTTTCTACACTTGAAGAACAAAACCTAGGGCGTATCGCTCAAATTATTGGCCCAGTACTGGATGTCATTTTTCCACCGGGCAAGATGCCTAATATTTATAATGCTTTGGTAATTCAGAGTCGAGATACTGTTGGTCAGCAAATTAATGTAACTTGTGAGGTACAACAATTATTAGGAAATAATCGAGTTAGAGCTGTAGCTATGAGTGCTACAGATGGTCTGATGAGAGGAATGAAAGTGATTGACACAGGAGCTCCTCTAAGTGTTCCAGTCGGCGGAGCTACTCTCGGACGAATTTTCAACGTTCTTGGAGAGCCTGTTGATAATTTAGGTCCTGTCGATATTCGCACAACATCTCCCATTCATAGATCTGCACCCGCCTTCATACAGTTAGATACAAAATTATCAATCTTTGAAACAGGGATTAAAGTGGTGGATCTTTTAGCTCCCTATCGCCGTGGAGGAAAAATAGGACTCTTTGGGGGAGCTGGAGTGGGTAAAACAGTACTCATCATGGAATTGATCAACAACATTGCCAAAGCTCATGGAGGCGTATCCGTATTTGGCGGAGTAGGTGAACGTACTCGTGAAGGAAATGATCTCTATATGGAAATGAAAGAATCCGGGGTGATTAATGAAAAAAATCTTGCAGAATCCAAAGTAGCTCTAGTCTATGGTCAAATGAATGAACCGCCAGGAGCTCGTATGAGAGTTGGCTTGACTGCCTTAACCATGGCCGAATATTTTCGGGATGTTAATGAACAAGACGTACTTCTATTCATTGACAATATATTTCGTTTCGTTCAAGCAGGGTCCGAAGTCTCTGCCTTATTAGGTAGAATGCCTTCTGCAGTGGGTTATCAACCTACCCTTAGTACGGAAATGGGTTCTTTGCAAGAAAGAATTACTTCTACCAAAGAAGGATCTATAACATCGATCCAAGCAGTTTATGTACCTGCGGATGATTTAACCGACCCTGCTCCTGCCACGACATTTGCACATTTAGATGCTACTACCGTATTATCAAGAGGATTAGCTGCCAAAGGTATTTATCCAGCAGTAGATCCCTTGGATTCAACGTCAACTATGTTACAACCTCGGATCGTTGGCGAGGAACATTATGAAACTGCGCAAAGGGTTAAGCAAACTTCACAACGTTACAAAGAACTTCAGGACATTATAGCTATCCTTGGGCTGGACGAATTATCCGAAGAAGATCGTTTAACTGTAGCAAGAGCACGAAAGATTGAGCGTTTCTTATCACAACCCTTCTTTGTTGCAGAAGTCTTTACTGGTTCTCCAGGGAAATATGTTGGTCTCGCAGAAACAATTCGGGGATTTCAATTCATCCTTTCCGGAGAATTAGACGGTCTTCCCGAGCAGGCCTTTTATTTGGTGGGTAACATCGATGAAGTTACCGCGAAAGCTATGAATTTAGAAGAGGAGAGCAAATTGAAGAAATGACCTTAAATCTTTGTGTACTGACTCCTAATCGAATGATTTGGGATTCCGAAGTGAAAGAGATTATTTTATCTACTAATAGTGGACAAATTGGCGTATTACCAAATCATGCCCCCATTGCCGCGGCTGTAGATATAGGCCTTTTGAGAATACGACTAAACGACCAATGGTTAACGGTGGCTCTTATGGGCGGTTTCGCTAGAATAAGTAATAATGAGATCACCATTTTAGGAAATGATGCGGAAATTAGTACTGACATTGATCCACAAGAAGCTCAACAAACTCTTGAAATAGCTGAAGCTAACTTGAGTAGAGCTGAGGGTAAGAGACAAGCAATTGAGTCAAATCTAGCTCTCAGACGAGCTAGGACGCGAGTAGAGGCTGTCAATGCGATTTCCTCTTAGTAGTCATAAATAAATTCAATAAAAATAAAAATAGTTCTTTATTATACCCTACACACTACATCTTTATTCCATTCCACAAAATGAACACAATGAAGTCTAATCTTATTATAGAACGACAAAAAGAGGATGGGTAGAAAAACTTATTAGATACCGGATTCCATGGTATCTAATAAGTTCTACCTACTATTGGATTTGAACCAATGACTCCCGCCGTATGAAAGCAATACTCTAACCACTGGGTTAAGTAGGTCATTTATCATCACAAAAAAGGTCTCCATCACTTCGATGGATTATAGGTAAAATAGGTTTTCTAAGCAATATAAATCTTTTATCTTTTATCATTAAACATAAAAAGATCTGAGAGTTATCATGTGGAATTATGGGATATCCTTCTTGACAAAAAACTGTCTCTATGTTAAAATAGTTATAACAAGGGCTATAGCTCAGTTAGGTAGAGCACCTCGTTTACACGTGCGCCAATGCTTTTCAAGGGA